AAGGATCCTTGACGGGCCACAGGGTCTTCTGAAAATTATTACAACACACTATTATAATATGTTCCATTTTTCCATAGAAATGTGAACGTTCAAGAAAGGCTCCAGAAGATGTTGATCGTAAATAACAGGATTGTTTATGAAAAAAAACTAATAAAAATTCGCATTCAGATACATAAGAATTGTATAGGAACCAAAATAGTCTTTTATTTTCTTTTGAAAAAACATAAATAGTTTTATTACTCTGAATAGTTTTATTCAGATTCTGATATTTATGTAGAAAGAATCGCAATAAATGTAAAGAGGGAATATCTTGAATCCAGCATTGAAGGATTTGAACCAAAATTTCAAAATGGATAGGATGGGGTATTAGTATATCTGAAACATTATTTAAATGAGATAATTTGTCCTCTAAAAAAGGAAATATTGAATGAATAGATCCTAAATTCTGAGATTTTGGTATTTCTTTTTCTTCGGAGGAAGATACTAATCGTAGCGAGAATGGAATTTCCACAATGACTGAAAAACCCTTTGATACCATTTGAGAATAAAAAAAATGAGAATAAAAATAATTGGTGTGTCCACCGAATCTATTTTGATTAGAATCATTAACCAAATCAATCAAAAATTTCTGTTGATACATTCGAATAATTAAACGTTTTACAAGTACTAAACTCAATTTATTGTTATAACCAATAAATTCGATAGGTTCGTAAAAAATCGAACCATTTAAACTATCATCATGAGCAAGTGTGTAAATATACTCCTGCAAGAGAAGCGGATATAGGAAGTGTTGTTGCGGAGATCTATCTTTTTTTAAATACCCTTGTAATTCTTCCATTTACATTTTTCTACTTGAAACAGAGACACAAGACAGGAGGCATTTCTTGGGTTATCAAATGATACATAGTGAATGATACATAGTGCAATATGGTCCGAACAGGGTATATAATTACAGTATATATAGTTAAGAAATAAAGATAGACCCCGGAGACCTAGAATCCAATCAACAGGATCCTTTTCCTCTCCTTTTCTATACAATAGGTTTTATCCTTTGTTAAAATTACAAGAGAGTAAAAAATCCTTTATTTTTGCAACCTGATCGCTCTTTTGATTTTGGAAAAAATTAGATTCTCTTTACTTTATCAGTATACTGTTTCTTCTACACATCCGTCTCCAAAGAGAATAGTTAGGATTTTTTTTTTCATAAAAAAATAAAAAATAATCAATGATTCACTCGCATAAAAACCTTTTTCTGCACTGGCACTAATCTATTTTTAACATCCAAATTAGATCGGGTAATTATTCCAATTTTAAGAATATAAGCTCGTTGCTTTTTGTTTTACCAAAATTAGGGCTAAAAGACGATATCCATTTATTCACTAGACCCAACTGTAAATTTCTTTTGTCTCCTTCCAAAAATAAAAAAAATTATTACGACATGCTGTTTTTTCCTTCATTACCTTTTAAGATCAGTCGTGGTCTTATATAGACTCTACCAATAGTCTGGACGAATTCGTTGCTTCATCCAAATGTGTAAAAGATCATAGTCGCACTTAAAAGCCGAGTACTCTACCGTTGAGTTAGCAACCCGGATTGTAGATACGATAAAAAAAAAAAAAATTGATCCCATCCCGCCAAAAAAAAAAGATTGAACTAGCAAAAAATCAAATTTAAAAGAAAATTTTTTTTAATCAATTATAAACACCAATCCACTAAAATAGGTAGGATTGGATTAAAAAATAATAAATTCTCAATAGATATATCTAAATATCTATAATTAAAACTTATACCCATTTTTCTCTTGATCCATTCCATTTTTTTTTTTTTACGTCTTGTATACCAGTAAATTCAGTAAACACATCCTTATGACTAAGGTGACTAAGGCTAAAGCAAAGGAAAAATAAATATAAGGCAGGAATAAACAGATCCATTTTATTTATCTATGATCAAATTATATTTGTTCGGTACACCATTGTCAATATGAATAGAATGCTGAGAAAAAAATTCTAAATAAATCAAATTAAGACCTTGTGTTAGATTAGCACAATCTAAATAAAAAAATAAATTTGAATGCAAAAATAAATAAAGGCAGGGTAGAGAAAAATATCGAGTTGATTCAATCAAAAGAGGTACAGGTACAATAACCGAAATTGACCCTGTCTTTGTCGGTAAATTAAATTACTACAATAACAATAAATAATAAAATAATAAGTGAGCAAAAAAAAGAGCAAACAAATTATGGAGAAATAATTATACAAAGATAGATGCTAGTCCCCTCTCTTTTTTATTCAATTTTTTTAATTTAATTAAATTAACAGTTAACCCAATATTCCTTCTTTAAATAATTCTGTCTTCCTTAAAATATCATGAACAGTTACTGTGGGTTGAGCGCCATTTTCAAGGAAATATAGAATAGCGGGAACATTTGAATAGGTTTGATTCTTTATCGGATCGTAAAAACCTACCTTCCGAAGATCTCTTCCTTCTCTTCGGGATCGAACATCAATTGCAACGATTCGATAGATGGCTCATCGGGATAGATGTAGATAAACAATGCCCCCCCCTAGAAACGTATAGGAGGTTTTATCCTCATACGGCTCGAGAAAAAATGATTCTAATTTCTGTATATAACGGCAAATATATCCATAAAATACTGAATAAATAATTATGATTAAAGTGGTTTTTTCTTCCTCTTTCCTTACGAAAGTTAAAAAGATCTCATTTGTACTCATAACTCAAGTTGGGTAATTCTGAGGAAATCCTTAGATATTTATTGAGCCGTCTCTAACCTCTTTTATTTGTCTCGAATCAATTTTTATTCCGCATTTTGATCCAATTGTTGAGACAATTAAAAATAGTGTTTCCTTGTTCCGGAATCCTTTATTTTTGTTTTGTGAAATCATTGGGTTTAGACATTACTTCGGTGATCCTTACTCCTTTCAAAAGGGCAGCAACATACCTTTTGTTTTTTCTCTTATTTCTTTCTATAGAAAAAAATAAGAGAGATTGATTCCCTTGTGATACACTTTTGATCGAATATAGTTTTATGAATTCCGACAAATATTACTTATTTTATTTTTTATTTCAAACTTGTTTGAATTTTAACCCTTTTCAATTTATATAATTTATCAATTTATATTATAAATATATATTATAGAGGATATATTTACAAAGTTGGTTCAACTTATTGATTTTTATTGTCACTAACCCTAGATTCTTCCCCCCAATAAATAAATCTCAATACTTTCTGCTCGAGCTTCATCATGTACTTTTTATTTAGATTAGAACCCAACACAAATTAGGTTCCTAGTAAAAAGAACAAACTATGTCGAGCCAAGAGCATCTTCATTCTTATAGAAAATGGCGGATGTAAGAATCCACAGTCAATCATGTCCTTCAAGTCGCACGTTGCTTTCTACCACATCGTTTTAAACGAAGTTTTACCATAACATTTCTCTTATTTAATTTCAAACTGATATGGAATTGATTCAATATGAAATCATGAATAGTCATTGGATCAACGGATATATGTATATATTATTATATATTATGATATGGCCGGTCGTATAGTTTTGATTTTATATTATATCTATAAATAGTCTCTATAATTAAATATATAATAATATTTTACTTTTCTTACTTTACGGAAAAGTCTTACTCAGGAAGGATCCCTTTTTTTTTTCTTGAACAAATAAATTAAAAACCTTAAAGAAAGGGGCTGGGACGGAAGGATTCGAACCTCCGAGTAACGGGACCAAAACCCGTTGCCTTACCGCTTGGCCACGCCCCATTGAAATTTATATTCAACACTAATAAATACTAATATTATATTAGTATTGGTTATTCGTCAATTCTAGTATGTAATATATTGTTGCTAGGTTTCTATACATGAAGAGATAGAATCAAAAAATTCATTGATCATTACATTGAATTCAATTAAGATATTGTATGAAAGTATAATTCTTTGTATTCTTGTTTGAGAATTGAAAGGAGTTTTTGATTTGGGATAGTTCAAAGAATAAAGAAGGATTTTTTTGCCTGCCTTTTTCATTTTTACCTTATATTATAAAAATGACTCAATCAAAATTAAATTATCTAATCTACAAGAACGAAATTTTTGTTATGCTTAATATCTTTAGTTTTATCTGTATCTGTCTTAATTCTATCCCTTATTTGAGTTCGAGTAGTTTTTTCTTCGCCAAATTGCCCGAGGCTTATGCTTTTTTCAATCCACTCATAGACATTATGCCTATCATACCTCTATTCTTTTTTCTCTTAGCCTTTGTTTGGCAAGCTGCTGTAAGTTTTCGATGAAATCTTCAATATTCTCCTAAATTCATGATTAAAAAAAAAAAAAAAAAAACACACTTCATTATAGCATAGCATATGCGGTACGAAAAAAATGGGTAATCTATTCCCCCTAAAAAAATGATATCTTGGAGATTTTGTAATGCTTACTCTCAAACTCTTCGTTTATACAGTAGTGATATTCTTTGTTTCTCTCTTCATCTTCGGATTCTTATCTAATGATCCAGGACGCAATCCAGGACGTGAAGAATAAACATAAGACATTTTTAGCTTTGCTTTTTTTAAGAATTCTTTATTCCATTAACTATTTTAATCAAGGGATCCAGTGATGAGGGATAGCGGAGAGAGAGGGATTCGAACCCTCGGTATAAATAAAAATCATACAACGGATTAGCAATCCGCCGCTTTAGTCCACTCAGCCATCTCTCCCAACTAAAAATTGTTAATTGTTTATGTGATATAACAGGTAAAGTTGAAGTAAAGATTGATCAAAAACCCCTCATCTTCTTTCTTTTCTTATTTTTTCTTATTAGAATTTAGAATAGAAAAATATAAAAAACAATCAATTCAATATATATATATAAATATTATGATGATAATATACGATATAAAAAATTTTGATCAGATCAGCAATTCAATTTATATAATGATTTGAAACAGATATCACCAATAGAAGGACTACCTTACTTTTT